TGTTTGAGTGAAAGGAGATGCCTTCCTTGTTTCTGAGTTCTTGAGTGAGAAGAGAGACAGGAGACGAGAGCGGATTCATATGAGTTGTTCTTGTTTGAGTTGCTTGACCGGACGGAGGGGATCTGTAGCGAGCCCTCGGCGATTGAGAGGACTCGAACCTAACCCCTGTCTTTGAAAGAATTCCTAACACCTTTTGAAGCAGTAAGTAAAGTCCTCTTCTATTTGTCCCTTAGGTTACTTAAGTCTAGTCTCTTCTTGTTCTAGCTAGTATGAAGTAAGTAATCCTTTCAGTTTCTGCTTTGTTCTTGAAGTGTCAAGATTCTTTCTTTCTTGTAAGCTATCGAAATGCCTCTTTGTTAGAGTCATGAGGGAAAGAATAAGTCTATTCTCGAGTCTTTCCTCTAGGAAAACCAGTACTCTATTCAAGTGAAATATCTTAATAGAGTCAATTTTATCTTCATTCCTATTCTATTTTTCTGCTGATTTGATGTAAGACTGAGCTTCTCTTTTTTTCTGTGTATAATAGGACCGGGGTCCCACCTCACCACTCCCCTTCCCCTCGGCCAACGACAACCTCTGAGATGCTGCTTTTCGTCGGCCGAGGCCTCACTTCCCCCGGTCTTATTCGTTCTTTCTACCCAGAAGAAGCTAGCTTTATTACAATTTTTGGCTATCTTTATTTTTGCCTATAACACTGAATTTTCATTTCAAATTTCATGGCTTTTTTATCTTTCTTTTTAGAGTAAGGTAATGTATTTCTTACTCGATAGAGTTTGGATGTTTAAGTTGCTGACTCTTTACTTTAGAATTTTGAAGTAGGGCTTAGTTTAAGAGTTTGATTCAAGGCCATTTTCGACCGCTTAGGGAATGTGCTTTTCTCAAATCCTCTGCTCAATTCATCTGCTATTCCGAAAGCGGTATCGGCAGCATTCACAGCTGATTCGTGAACAGGGGATGAGAATGTAAAACCTTTTCTTGCAAACACCTCTTCTTCTATCCAAATAGTTTGACAAGCCGAAAGCCGGGAAAGAGAGGTTCTTGGTTACAGACAGGGCAGTCGAACCTGAAAGGCCAGACATTGTGATTGACCTACTAACCGGGGAGACTTGGTTCCATCACACATCACAGACCAGACAGACAAGCATTGGTAAAAGCCCAGAAAGCCACCAACCATCGAAGTCTCCCCTTGGTCGCCTGGTATCTTGAAACCTCTTTGCTTGCGGGGGCAGGAGTGGAAACGTCTGAGAGAGCGCTTCGCGAAAGAATCGTGTGGCGCGGTGAAAGGTTTCCCGTTGGGGTTTCCGACCCTCCTGGTCTCCACCTACTTGTGGAAGAGGGGGGTTCCTTGATATGTTGGTGTAAAGGCGCTCGAAGAAGGCCACAAGTGGAAGCAACCGATGCTTTGATCATTCAATTGACTCCTTGCTGCCAGTCCGTGCTTTCTGTCATGCTGGCAAAAGCAGGGGTTTCGGTCGGTTTTACCTACTATTGGATTTGAACCAATGACTCTCGCCGTATGAAAGCGATACTCTAACCGCTGAGTCAAGTAGGTCAAGCTGAGTCAAGTCAGAGAAAATAGACCCCTATAAGAGAAAGCCGCGCAACAAAAATTCCCCTTACTATACAAACAAGGGCGGCGGAGCGCTAAGAAAGAGAAAGCGTTATCACTATACGAAATGCAGCAGCGGCTAGCACGCTAAGCTAAGATCAACCAATGTTCGAACGCGGAGCCTTTCTTTCTCGGTCGTCTGTCTTAATAAGTGGATTCCGATTCATGCGGTCGTTCTCTGCTGCATTGGTCTTTTCACTCCCCACTCTCCACCATAAAAAAATGTTTCCACTATATCTCAGGAGTAGTCAAAGGTATTAAGTAACTCGACTGAGTTGGAGAGGAAGGGAGGCGGGTCCAAGTAGGATAAAATTCACTAACACTAAGAAGTAGGGCATACAACAATGGATCAATTCATTCAACAAGATCTGTTCGGATCAGACCAGGATGAATGGGATTGGTCTGACCTCTCGCTCGGATGTCAGACTCCCGCCGCTGACAGATGTCCCATGCCACCTTTCGTGAACAGCTATGCCCGAGAATGAATGAATTGTGATATAGCGCCGAATAAGCCACAGCTCTATTCCCGACTCGAAATCCATAAAGGACTTTAAGGGAGAAAAAAAAGGGGCCTATACCATACATCCTGCTGCCTCGGGACGACTGCGCGTTACATCATAGCAACACGACCAAATGGAGGTGGAAAGCCCTTGTATAGGTTGGGCGCTAGCTAGCGCCTTAGTACTAATATAAAAAAAAGGGCCTTTCCCTTATTAGTATTAGTAAAGTTGCTCGAGGACTTATACTGGGAATGAGAGTTCCCTATTAGGATCCCTAGTCAAGCAAATTTCATGATGGCTGCTTATCTGAGTAAGAAGACGATGGCTCCTATTATTGGTGAGGGATCCACTCTACACATTATCTTTGGGCGTTTTACTCTCTTTCAAAGAGATGACTATTCAAACCTCAGAGTATTCGGATGCACGTGCTTTGTTCAAATGGAATCTCCTGCACAAGACAAATTGAGCCCTACATCTCACCCTATGTGTTTTCTTGAGTGAGGTTGGGGTACCCCTCTCTCAAAAGGGCTACAAGTGTTAATGATCCTTCTACACGACGATTCCACCTTTTTCGAACATGTGCCTTACTACGGAGCTCATACTATATGATAATCCAACGCTTAGCGATATCCACTTTATGATGGATACAGATTTGACTTCCTTCCCTTCTTCCGCTTGGACCAAGCCTTGAGGCTAAAAGACTCTCATTAAAGGAGGGGCAGATGTTACTATACTAAAAAAGAATGCCCTTTTGAGAACCTTTATCACATACCTAGACCCAGAAGAGAGCAGAGCCTCGGCTCACGTTTTCACTAAAAGAATCAAACCATTGCCACGCAGCCAACTCGAACGGAAAGGAAACAAAGCGTTCTTCCATGTTTTCGGTATTTAACCCCCGCAACCCTCAATGCCACGCTTGGACCCCTATACCACGCTAACGAAAGCAAGCTGACATAAGCGCGCTAGCGCACTCATTTCAATCTGTTTTGAATCTGTTTTCATCTACTCTTGAAACTCACTTCCTTTCGTAAAAGCCAACCCTGAAAAGAAGAACTTTATGCCCCCTTTGTACACTTAGTTTAGGCAACTTCTTGAAACGTGCCAAGCTGAAAAGAGGGCTAGGCCAGAACAGAAGTGGCTGGGTGCCAAGCTCTTCCTTCCATAGATAGAGATAGGTGGTATTCCCGGATCACGCGTAGAGAGAGCCCTAAAAGGGAGGAGTTTTTTCGTTCGAAAGAGGTACTACTACCGCTTTTATCAAAGCCTGATTGCTCAAACCTCTTTTACCAACTAGAAGTTCCTAGAAAGCTAGCGTAGAAGTTTTCTATCACAGTTAGCGGTATTCCTTTCATTTAGGAAGGTAAGATAAGACAAGTCTAGCAGCAAATCCTTCTATTCGTAAATCTTATCTTTCCAGGTAAATGAAATTCTCTAGCTTTGGCCAATTCTTCCTGAAAGCCGGGCATTCTCAAGCAGCGGAGTCAATAGCAACTTGGCTTCGCGGTCAGACAACGACACGGGAAGTTTGATGATAGGGCTTTAGCGAGTAAGAAACTATGGGAGAAAGATTCTGCACCCTGGTATTCAAGAAGAAGTGCTTCTGCAAACCGATGACGGCCATACAGAACCTCTTTCTGTCGAGATGAGAAATGGAAGAGTCTGCTGGGTCACGGAGAGAAAACCAATAGGGTTCTATGTATCCAAGATTCCGAAGAATGCGAACAAATGGACAGAATGGTGTGAAAACGTATTAACACACTTCCGCCCAACCCTCTGACAGGCCGGCATTCTGGATGCTGTTAATGAAACTCGCTCCGCCTTCGGAGTAAGTAAGAAGATGTATATGGCGTGCTTGGAACTTTTTGACATCCATTCCAACACAGTAAGATTTCAGCTGTCTCACAGACGAGATTCTTCTGTATTATCTTCTAATAGGAGCGCAAGCCTTTTAGCTCGTAGTTTCACTCTTGCTTCTCTAAACGAGCCTGACCTTCTATTTACTATTTTAGTCAAAGTAAAGGCTCGAAGAGTCTCATCGTTGAAAGACTCTCCTGCTGGTCGACCCAAAGTCAGCCTTCTTTGGTTTGTTGCGGATCACCTACCACGCTAAGGCCTACCTGACTTTGACTTCTAGTTATAGATAGAGCTAGGTTTTCAATCCAGCTATCCCTTTTGCCTGGAAGAAAGTCACTCTTACTTAGAGTCCTGGCTTCGAACACATTAAGAAGTCAATTCGGGCAAAGGGTAAGAACTCGCGAAAGCGAGGCACCAAGGCTTCTTTTACTTCTAAATCAAGAGAAGGTTTCAGAACTCGGGAAAATTCCATTCCAGTCTTCTTAGCAGGGAGAGAAATGGATTGCTTTGGATGGTTCCTGCTGTCCGTAAGGACTTTCTTCTAAGCCCTTCCTTCCTTCAACGGTAACTGCAGCTAAGACTGCTTCTTCCTTGTTCACATTCGACCATGAGTTGAAAGACCCTGGCGATTAGCCACTTCATATCAAGCACTTACCGCCCCGTGGGGAGATTAGACCCCTAAACTTGCTATTGGATAGCTGTAAGCTACACTCTTTCTCCTTACCTCGTCTTTCTACGTTCCGTTCACTCCGGTTTCCGACTCCGATCTCTGCAACTGCCATTTTTTTCTTATACCGGTCTCTATCCAACTCCCTCTACCTTCCTTTCCAATGCTTAATAACTCAACATATTCATCCTGTTGCTATTGAATTCATATCCTTCAGTCCAACTGTTGCCTACTAAGGGATTGAGACTTTTCTTTTCTACTTGAATGTGAAAAGACTGCGGACTTCATCTTTTATGAATGCATACACCTGTTGGGCTGGGGTCGAACTTCTTTCTTGTGTTTGACTTACCTACATAGCCTAGCTTCGTTGCCGGAATCAAGCCCAATGTAGTTCGATTTTACTTGCATCAATCACTTACCACCGAACGAAGCACCAAAAAACGACTTTTCTTTAGAATTGACTTTCTTATGATATTATATGATATTAGCAGTCTCTGTCTCTTGCGAGTTGCCTCAACTAGATGAGACATGTCGATGATGGATATGAAATGTGAATTAGATAATATAATATTTGAAGCATTTCCGCAGAAAGAGATCACTAGGTGAAGTCCCGTCCCTGTCCCCCTAGAACTTCGTTCCCTCCAGCTATTGGCCAATCAGTGAGAGTTTACTTTGCTGTTGGTCCAGGCTATCCTAATGTATTTCTAAGATAAGCCTTTGCAGCCTATGTAAAATACAGTATTTCCCCTCCTTTTCCCTTAAAGTGTAAGTCCACTTCGATGGAGGAGTAGGGAGGGCTATTCTATTCTTTCGCAAACCGCGGATACTACCACTCACACCGCTGACTCTTGCAGAGGATAGGCTTACTCGTTCAAAAAAGATTCATGGGGGATCGAGATCGCCCCCGTGTGGTTCATCCTAAGTAGCTAACCTAATATGCGCTTTTTTCTCTTGGAATCGTACCATCCATGGCGAGTGCTATCGTAGTTTAAGAGAAAGGCTGCTTCGGTCAAACCCACCATTCAGAATAGGAGACTTCCTCGTCCAAGCACTCATATAGAGTTGGGATCATCACAATTCATTCTAAGAAGATGCTATTGACTGACCTCTTTCCCTTTAGAGAGGGAGGCCCTTATTTGAATTTCAAAAGAAAATGTCGATGGCAGTTAGTCCGATATTGAAGGAGGGCTAAACTTGAGCCTTTTTATCCCGCTCCCAGTAGTCTGTCTTAAGTTCACGAAGGCGGATATTCAATTTAGAAAGAAAGAAAAATGCAATAAGTCAGCAAGCGGCAAGAAGGCAAAGACACTTTTTCGATTCTATTCTATATACCTCTGCATATAGATTGGATTGTCGAAGGCGAAAGCATTATTGGTATCTCCCTTCCCATTCTTTAAGGAAATAGATCGACAAAGGCTTGGAGAAGTTCGATTGAAAAAGAAATAGACGTAGATAAGGCATTCGAAGAAGATTGAATCCGTTGGAGGTCTAGTTAGGCCAGGGAAGGGCCATGGCATTAGGATTAGGAAAGGGAAAAGGTTATTACAATATTTCAAGACAGTTCGATATGAAGAATGGCTTTTTGGTTCAAAACAAGAAAATTCATCACAGGAGAAAAAAGACAGCGTAGACGATAGATTTTTCGGATAAAGAGTAGGAACGGAAACGGAGACATTAGACGCCAGCTTAGACCTTGGTAAGCGTTTCTTCTTCGAAACATCAGCAGATATGGAAAAAATTTTATAGGACGATTTGTCCAAAACAGACCTTGCGACCGCTTCTAAGCGACGTTTAATATCATATCAATAAAGCAGAAGTTTGGCAGCCTCAATAGCGGAACGGATGACGGAGACACTCGAATCAGACGCAGTGGCAATCTATTCATTCAATTCGGAAGAGACCCCCTGCCAACGGACACACGAGAGCGAGATTGCGCTCAGGTGCGCCTACAGTCTTATAGATGATGGTTCCTTTGCACGAGGGACAGGCAGAACTAGAAGTACCCCCTAGAAGGGCGAAGTAACCAGGTTTTGGATAAATCCTGCCTGCCCGTTTTGAAGAAAGCTTCTTCTATGTAACAAAGTCGCTTGTGGCCACCAGTCTTGACCACAAATCTAGCCCGAACTGAGGACCTTGGAGCCCGAGCGGGATGGTCCCGTCTTCGTTATTGACTTCATGAAAAAAAGTGTACACCGTCGCGTCGTGAACATTTCCCGTACACAACATAAGACCGCCCGATCTACTACTCCGGAATTGAAGCATATACGGCGGGGAGAGGGAACAACCTTAGGAACTGCTCATTTGAGAGAGATTTAGACAATTCTCTTCACTCACGAATGGGGTTGCCAGCGCGACTTTCCACAGATTATATACTCTCGCGGCTCTCCCTAGGCCTCACCGGACTTGTTGATTTCAATTTCCAGAAGGTTAGGAGACTGTCTCTTTGGCTTCTCTTACAAAGCCGATTCTGGAGTAGCCTTACTGGCCGGCCTAGCTGATTGGATGTCCTTCATCTACTGTAGAGTCGCTTGTACGTTCATATGTGAATCAGACGGTAAGGTCAATTAAGGATAGGATAAGACGGATGTATGCCTCTCAACCGGGCCACGTTGCATATTATAGTACAAAGTATGCAGTAGATTGGCAATTCCGCTGAGATGATAGAATCAAGGACAAGCTTTTCTATCTGCGGTTTCTGGTGGTACGTACTGGATTCCATCTAGGATAGCCTCCACATAGCGTTCACTGAAAAAAGGCAAAAATGCTTCCACGGTTGCCAACAAAAGGGAAACTTGCACGATTGAAAGAGAAAGATTTCTTAAGCTGTAACTTGCCTTACTGCCTGAGTGGAAAGGATTGCACAGAACACTCTACAATCTGTAGTGAGGAAAATGGGAAGAGCTAGGAATTGAAACTGAAGAGGACCGGTCTTGTCATATTATTTGTTTTCCGGCAAAATACCACATCAGTCAGACCGCCTCTTGCCGCTATGAAGAATGCGAAGCCGCAGTATAAGTAAGTTTGCACTTTCAAGTAGTTGTTTTTTTTGGTGCTAGACCAAAAACAAAAGCAAACAGAATGAATTGGGGACGCCCTTTTATGGGAAAGCAAGAGCAGCCTCTGGTAATGCAATCTATTTGAATCCTTCATCGGATTGAAGGAAATTCTTTTCTCGGTCTATGAGTTATGCTCTATCAAAGTATGCAAATTCCGCATTGAGATCTAATCTTTCTGACCCGTAAATGAAGCGTTGTTTTTTCCTTGATGATCCAGAAAGTGAAGGTAATTCTGATTCGGGTTTCACACCAGGGAGAAAAAGCTCTACGAATTCTTTCTCATCAAAAGAAAGAAATTATGAATCGGTGCCTAGCGCTCTTATCAAGGCAAGTGAATCAAAAGGCTGTTCGGGAGAATTTCGGAGGATGCCCCTCAAGCCATCCCATGGAAGACGATTACTTCTATTGGCTCGAGCAAGGGGAAAGAGTCTAAGGAATAGGACAAGTTGCCCTAAGGCGAATTAGTTCTTGACCATGAATTCTTTAATATGGGCTATTTACTGTTTAAAGGAAATACCCTCCCTATGCCATAGTCGAAAGGAATATGCCCCGAATGGTCTGCAATTCAGAGATATGATTCTCAGGGGCATCTCTTTAGCATCATAGCGCAAGGAGCTTACCCTATTGCCCTGGAACTAGTATCGGCAAGTGACATATTCTAATAATCGAATGCCCTTGTTGAGATACGAAACCGTAAACGAAAAAGAGTAGTTGACCCGAGCTCGAGATGCCACCCGCATCGTTCCCGACAACGAGAAATGTTAAGAGTTATGAGAGATCCCATTGCTGGCGAAAAAAAGTTTGATAGGGAGCCTTGTTCTCTAACCATCCAATTGGTCCTAGTCTGCCAAGAGGGCTTAAAAGCGCCTAAGGATTTTCTGCCATAGTTTTTCATTAAGTTACATAGTTGTTTTAACACTAGGAGTCTCTTTAGGCAGTCCCGTGATAGAAGTTCTCCAGAAAGAGGAGTTCTTTTTCTTTCATAAGAAAAGCACCTTTTCTTAGTAAAGCGGCCCTGGACTTCACCATCCAACAGCCCCTTACCCATTGAGTCAAAGGGGCAGAGGAGTCCCACAGCAAGCCCTGGTTCAGGGTAATAGCCCGGATGCCTGGAACATAAGGATCAAACAACCCTTTAGTGTAATCTTTTACTTTACACGTAAAATAGTAAGTACATCTGATCCTATGCTCTTTCCTCGAAATCGGTCATAGAGCGTAAGGTCGTTTTATCTACTTTCTTTGCGATGATTAGAATGATCTTATTAATGCTAAAAAAGAGAAAGTTGGACCAATTTCATATCTCCCTTCCTTATCCATTTTCCTATGAAAGGAGGGAATGGAATGATCCGAGGATAAGCAGACCCCCCGGGGGGATTGAGGGAGACGGATACAGACAGGAAGTAGCGATGGCTCTTTCTTATCACCACCGTACGCGCCTGTTGAAGACAAGATGAACATTGCTTTAATAAAATAAATAGAAAGGGCAATGAAGCATTCCGTACTAAGATTAGTACATCCCGTACGAAGAGCTCGATAGCAATTGATCCTTAGTCAACCTATACGTGAGGATAGGGAGAATCCTTTGACAGATGCCCCTCAAACCTCTATATAACTTTAGAAAGTTATATGCCACCGCATAGGACGCGAATCAAAGAGTGGAATAGTCGTTCCATGATAAACCTTGTTACCGCGGGGATCGGTATGACCATCTCCTGGCTAGAGAACTCACTTGGCCTAGAACCTCTCCTCTTGCTTGCCTTAGATTAGAGCTGCAATTGGCTAAAAGGAAATTCCAACTAAAGCAAGGGCAGATATCAAAGCGACTAGGGAAAGGATCCCGTATTGGCTCCTAGCTACCGCTATAGTTAGGTAGCATAATAAGAAAAGCGAAGGTGAGCCCTGGAACGGAGAAGCGATTCTAAAAGAGCAGGTCAGGTCCTAACCCTTCCCTTCAAGCATGAAGTGAGGAAAATATCTTCTTACTCCACTGGTAAAGGAAAAGAAAATCCAATAAAATCATATATCACTTTATACCGTTACCAACCTTGTATACTCTTCATTTTGAAAATGGAGACCCTTCCCTTACTCGGACTGAGACTAGTGAAAGAAGTGAATGGCCTTGCCTTTCCCATTCTCACTTTTGATAACTCGAAATATCGTAAGAGAAGAGAATCGAGAACGCCCAAAAAGTCCCATATCTTTTTTGGTTGGACTAAGCCAACCGGCAATTTCCGTCTTCCTTCATTGGGAAAGCAAGAATAAGTCTCTCTTTTTGTTTGGGGGGAGCAGAGCAGTCAAAGAATGAACCAACCAAGAATGAAGAGAAAACTCTCTATTTTTCAGTATGGATCACAGGTTGATCCAGCCGGTCCCACTCGCTATTCACCTAGCGATTGGATTGATATTTCCGTATCGTCCATCTGAGAGAAGTTGTTCTATAGGGGCCCCCCCGGTCTCCAATAGTTCAATTTCTGACGATGGCGAGGTGACTTCTGCTTCTGGGGAAGTCCTTCCTCAGATAGCTCGGGAGCTGGAGCGGCGTATGGAGGAAATCGGTATAGACTTACCATCTTCTATACCGATGGATTATTTTATCACTTTCCATATATTGGGGGAAGAAGAGGCTGGGGCGCTAGACCCCTCTTTTCTAGTCGAGGTCCTTGCGGATCTCCTACTACCAGCCCCTATTCTTAGTTGGTATTGGGAGGTTGCCTTCGACTCTCTTTGCCTAATCTGGAACCTTTTCTAAAAGGTTCTAAAAGGGTAGTACTCTTGGAAAGATAGAAGATCACCGCGTGAACATAACATTACATTAAGTTACGAATGTAACTCCCGAGGGATCGACCACTATTCTAAATAGAGTAAGGCGGAGAACTGTTGTTCATTGGAGCGCCGGAGTGCGGAGGTTGTTCCCATCATTGAAGTCAGGGTGTGGGACTGAGCCTTCCGAATGAGAAATAAAAAAGTGCTTAGTTTCGTTGGAAAAACCAACGCAAATATCATACATATTTACTTTCTCTCGCCCTACTTCTAAAGATAGATAGAAAAGGTTGGAGAGAATTGTTGAAAGTCATTCTCTCCTTTCTAAAGCTGCGCAAGGCGGCCCCCCCAGAACAAAGCCCCACCCCCCTTTAATGAAAGACCCTCGCCTCGCTTCCTATTCATTTGTGGGTCTGGACCCGAAGGCCTTTTTTTCAAGAGGTGATTTCGAGAATCAACCAACCGAAAAATGCGTAGCCCAGGTGACTCACAGCCTCCCTCTCGCCCAAATGAAATGGGATGAATCAAATCAATAAGCTTTTTGATTGATTCAGGGCGCAGCGAAGCCAAATTCAATCAAGGCATGGGGGCTTACTTTTCCTGAGGCTGATTCATTCTATTCAAATTTAGCTATGCTAATGGAACAGGAAAAGTTTTCAGATGAGATGGACCCCCTGAGCGAGAACCCCCAATTGCTTAGGGGTCGCACTCTGTCCCGCTTGGTGGACGAAATCTTCTCTCCTTTGAGAATTCTTTCTCCCACACACACCTTTTTTGCCCTCTTTCACCGGGGAGGAAAAAAAATCTGGAAAGCGGACAGAGACCTCAATTTCCATGAAATTCATTCCTAAGCTTGCTTTGTTGCAGCAAGATGATCAGTCCGAGAGGGCTGGAGAGAAGAGAAAGCGGTAAAAACCTCTCTGATTCGGTCACCGAGAAGTCGGACGACTCTTAAGTAACCCAGGGTTACCCGACCCCTTCGACGCTTTTTTCGCTGTATACCCCCTCCATCCTTCGGAGGTGGAATATAGGTTACTCTAAATTCATACATAGTAGGCCCCCAGAACGCTATCCGAATCTCCCAGTTTTTTACTATCTGCTCAGAATTGGTCTTGCAGGGAGATGAAAGCGCCTTCTTTAGGCGGGTAATCGCATTGATAAAGGAGGACGACTAGGGGGTGGGGGAACAAGAGTTGTCACGATATAAAATTGAAATTCATAAGTGACTCTAAGGAGCCAACGACTCTCTCTTCTTAAACAACCTATATCCTCCACACTGAATCAGCATTTGATAGATTATCCAACCCCGAGCAATCTTAGTTATTGGTGGGGGTTCGGTTCGTTAGCTGGTCTTTGTTTAGTCATTCAGATAGTGACTGGCGTTTTTTTAGCTATGCATTACACACCTCATGTGGATCTAGCTTTCAACAGCGTAGAACACATTATGAGAGATGTTGAAGGGGGCTGGTTGCTCCGTTATATGCATGCTAATGGGGCAAGTATGTTTTTCATTGTGGTTCACCTTCATATTTTTCGTGGTCTATATCATGCGAGTTATAGCAGTCCTAGGGAATTTGTTTGGTGTCTCGGAGTTATAATCTTCCTATTAATGATAGTTACAGCTTTTATAGGATATGTACTACCTTGGGGTCAGATGAGCTTTTGGGGAGCTACAGTAATTACAAGCTTAGCTAGCGCCATACCTGTAGTAGGAGATACCATAGTGACTTGGCTTTGGGGTGGGTTCTCCGTCGACAATGCCACCTTAAATCGTTTTTTTAGTCTTCATCATTTACTCCCCTTTATTTTAGTAGGCGCCAGTATTCTTCATCTGGCCGCATTGCATCAATATGGATCCAATAATCCATTGGGTGTACATTCAGAGATGGATAAAATTGCTTCTTACCCTTATTTTTATGTAAAGGATTTAGTAGGTTGGGTAGCTTTTGCTATCTTTTTTTCCATTTGGATTTTTTATGCTCCTAATGTTTTGGGGCATCCCGACAATTATATACCTGCTAATCCGATGCCCACCCCGCCTCATATTGTGCCGGAATGGTATTTCCTACCGATCTATGCCATTCTTCGTAGTATACCTGACAAATCGGGAGGTGTAGCCGCAATAGCACCAGTTTTTATATGTCTGTTGGCTTTACCTTTTTTTAAAAGTATGTATGTACGTAGTTCAAGTTTTCGCCCGATTCACCAAGGAATATTTTGGTTGCTTTTGGCGGATTGCTTACTACTAGGTTGGATCGGATGTCAACCTGTGGAGGCACCATTTGTTACTATTGGACAAATTTCTCCTTTTGTATTCTTCTTGTTCTTTGCCATAACGCCCATTTTGGGACGAGTTGGAAGAGGAATTCCTAATTCTTACACGGATGAGACTGATCACACCTGATTAGTGAAAAATTCTGACACCAATCATTTACGAGTGAGTATTACACCAAGAATTGACAAGCGGATGAGTTTGATAGTTGACTATGTTGATATAGCTTAGATAGGGAAAAGATACTCTACTATAGGGCAGGGCTGAACTTTCAAATAAATGCAAAGCCCCTGGTCCTTATGGGATGGGTATGGGCTTCAACATATATATCTTGTGCTAAGCTTTCAAAAGGAGTCCCGATACGTTAAGGGGCCAAATTCATTCAGATTGAGCTCTTTATAGGTTAAGTTGAATCATGACTCGTACATGCATGATGTGAGTGAGTTTTTAGAATATTGATACAAAGTCTTGTGATATTGGTCTTTTACAGGTGGGGATTTTTTGAATCATGTAGCAAAGATCGGGCTCACATTCTTTTTGTTTAGACTTGCTTTTTATGAATCCAAAAATGACATAGAATCAAGTTCGTAAGTATAAGCTTCATAACTATGAGACAATGAGGACAAAAGGGTTGTACATCCATAGCACGGGAACTTCAAAAATCTTTTTCAAGGGCACACGTGATGAGTATGGCAGAGGGACTAGTTTACCCTATTGTTTACTTAAAAAACCAAGGCTTCCATTCAGTACAGCTAACCATTTCATCTTAACAAGATTCCACTCCTAATATTGAATCTTATCTTGCATGCCCCAAACACATCCTTAACAGCACTGCACTCCCACAAGGAGTTCCAGACCTTATAAGCTTCAATATTACACCTTTCAAAAAACGATCATCCACAACTCTACACAAGTTTGCTGGAAGAATATATATAGAATCTTTCCACATAAAGAAATGAACCATAGGAGGTACCTTAAGATTCCATACTTATTTCCAGAAACCTGCTTCTATGTGACTTTTTGATGATGAGGCTCCATCTTCCAATCTTTCCTTGATGCTCATAGCCAAGTGATAAGCAGATCTGAGAGAATAAATCCCTTTTTTTTATATTGCAATAGTGGCTTCTCATTTTGCCATAAAAGACTCATGCCACTTCTAATGTCCACTTCAAAAAAATCAAGAAAAATATGTCGAAGAAGAAATTCTTTCTTTCCAGCAACCTTTATAAAAATAAAGAAGATCACTACCCTTTGTTTGAGGCCAGGCCAGTTGCACCTAGCAGGGCTGCTTACTCTGAAGGAAGAGGGTAAAGTTCTCATCCCATACATTGATTTAGTTGCCTTTTCCTACTCTCCAGCGGACACCTGAAAGAAGGAAAATTCGGGCTTCCCATATACTCCGCCACATGTATGAAGGATTAGACCCCAGCTTAGCATCCATAAAATATTCGTTTTGAAAGAGAAAGGCTTTCAATTTTAGATTTATACAGTATACAGGAAAAAAAGAATTGAAGGAAAATGAATGGGGTACAAGTTTTATTTGAATTCTTTGAAAATTTGAATATCACTTTTTTATTGACGAGCTACAACAATTGCACCTATTAGAGCAACTAAAAGAATTATTGAAATGAATTCAAATGGAAGAAAAAAATCTGTTGATAAATGAATTCCAATTTGTTGACTATTGCTTATCAAATCTTGCTCGATAATCCGGTTTGATCTTGTAGTCCAAATAATACCGTACCATGACGTATCTAGAATAGTCGAAATTAGTGAAATAAAAAGACTTATACAAACTTGTGAAGTAATACCATCTCCAAGGGTCCAAAGAGGAAAATCATTTGAATATTCTGAACCATTCAAGAACATCACAGCAAAAAGGATTAAAACATTTATAGCTCCTACATAAATGAGTAGTTGTGCAGCAGCTACAAAATAGGAGTTAGATAGAATATAGAATAAGGATATACAAACAAGAACCAATCCCAACGAAAAGGCCGAATAAATTGGATTGGGAAATAATACTACTCCTATACTCCCTAATATAAGACCTGATCCTAAAAAAACTAAAAGAAAATCATGTATTGGTCCAGGTAAATCCATTTTTTATCAATTCTAAAAAAAATAGAAATCGAAGAATTTCATGATTTTATTGACCTCACCAGGAAAAAGAAGTTATTCATATGTCATTCTTTATTCATCCAAAGAAAAACCCTGTTTATTCTTATCTCATTTATTCTTTTTGAAATCATTATTTTGACTAGTTACTAGAACAATAATCTAAACATAGAAATCAATTTTCTAGCCAAACGAAGTTACGAGTCTCACTAACCAATCAATAGGTTGAATTGACCAAGCAAAAGAATATCATTTTTTTAGACCCAAACTGATATTAGTAATTGGTAATTTTGTTTAATCAATAGTTTATTCATTTTTGATTTGAGGTAAATTCGAAATTTTTCGAATTGTATAATCCTCAATTACTGACATTGGTAACCGACCCAAAGCAATTTGATTAAAATTCAATTCATGCCGATCATAAGTAGAAAGTTCATATTCTTCAGTCATTGATAAACAATTTGTTGGACAATATTCAACACAATTACCGCAAAATATACAAAGTCCAAAATCAATACTGTAATTAAGCAATCGTTTCTTCCGAATATCTGTTTCCAATTGCCAATCAACAACAGGTAAATCTATAGGACATACACGAACACAAACTTCACAAGCAATGCATTTATCAAATTCAAAATGGATTCGGCCTCGAAAGCGTTCTGGTGTGATCAATTTTTCATAGGGATATTGAATAGTTACGGGTAAACGATTTGCATGGGACAGGGTAATCATGAAACCTTGGCCGATATACCTGGCAACTCGTATTGTTTGTTGACCATAATTCCTGAGTTCAGTTACCATAGGGAACATATCGTGAATATCTATAAAAAATTTATGCTTGTTTCTTTCTCTTGTTTGAGGCAAGCCGTCAATCTTGAATATTGTAGTCTTTTACAGTGAAAGAAGTTGAGACGAAGTTGTTAATAATAGATTACCTAGAGAAATAGGTAAAAGAAATTTCCATCCAAGATTTAATAGTTGGTCCATTCTGAGCCTTGGTAAAGTCCATCTTGTTGCAATAGAAATGAACAAGAACGAAAAGGTTTTAGCTAATGTAATAACGATACTTACTATTGTTCCAAAGACTTTACCCCTTTTAGTTATGTCAAAAAGCTCAGGAACAAATATGTATGGAATAGAAAGATTCCAACCCCCTAAGTAAAGAACTGTTACAAATAATGAAGAAATTAGTAGATTCAGATATGAAGCAATGTAAAATAAACCAAATTTGATGCCTGAATATTCGGTTTGATACCCCGCTACTAATTCTTCTTCCGCTTCTGGTAAATCAAAAGGTAATCTCTCGCATTCGGCTAAAGAAGAAATTAGAAAAATGATAAACCCTATCGGTTGACGCCACAAATGCCACCCCCAAAAACCATACTTTGACTGCGCTTCAACTATATCAACTGTACTTGAACTGTTAGATAATCATAGTCGATGATAACATTACTGTTATCATCGCTATTCCAGAACCGTACATGAGATTTTCATCTCATACGGCTCCTCAGAAGTCAAAAATAAATGTAAGGACTCTTCCATATTATTGATATGGGTGTCGGATAGATAGAGTCAAAAAAGAAATATTCTACGGTCCCGAATTATACCAATTGAATTCTGTCTGCTATATAAATTAAGTGCTTCGGAATTGATCTCAATCTTTTAAGAATTTTCGTTGGTCTTTGTTTATTAATAACTTCATCTTTCAATAAAACAAAAAATTTGTTTTGTTTGTAGCAATATCACATAGACATTTCAACCTCTCATTTTCTTCAATTACGAAAAATAATTAGACATTTGTTCATGAATCGTGATAAAGATTTTGTCTCTTGATTTATTTTATTTCCTATGCCGAATAAAATCAATCTCACCTTTTTATTTCGCTCCTATTCTCCTTTCTCAGAAAAAAGGGCACTTGGACCAAAGTAAAAGATTACTTCGTTCTTTATAGTTATTTTCTTAATCCGTGAATAGGAGGATACTCTGGATCAGGATCGTGGGGAGTACTTCTTGATTATTTCTACTAACTTCAAGTCCCCATTTGAATTCCTTATATGTAGAGAAATATCTTGTTGGATAACTTACATAATCTTTATTACAAATCCTTTGTGTATCTTGGTCTTCCTACCCATCCACTCGTTTTTGAAATCTCCCGTTATGGAAATACATCTAGGATATATAGATAGTAAAAACTCCATACAGTTGATCTTTGAAACCCGCTTCCGGCTATGATGACTAATCCACCAAGCTTGGGGGTAAAAAGCAAACATAATAAAACTTTTTTATGTTTGCTTTTTTAACTTTATTCTTGTACATAGGAAAGAAGACTTAATCGTTGTACTGCCAAATTCGAAGCCGCTTTTTTTTCACTTATATAACTATCTAGTTTCCTTTATCATCCCCAAGTACCCAATACTCTAGAAGAACTACGAACACAAAAAAATATGTATATAAAAAAAAGAATAAATCACCCTAAAGATCTGAAAAGTTAGAAACTTAGAAGGATTATTCTTATAAAAGAAAAACATTGAATAAAAATATGAAAATAAAAAAAATAGGAAAATAAAAATACCGCATATATAGCATCCATAGAAAAAAAAAGAGAGATAAACATAAGAAATATTACTAGAAATATTACTCAAAAATGATAATGATAGAGAATTACTTTTCTTTTATCTTTTAAAGTGTTTTTTTTGCTTCGCTTATTACTAGCGAAGCAAGAAATTGCATTGTGGGTGCAAAAAGAAAAAATTGATTTCTAGTTAGCATATTTATAGTTATCATAATTTTATTGAACTTCGGGTTTTAAGAGGAAATTAATAGTTGTTCGATCTCACAAGTCAAAACTACCAAAACGCATAGAGCTTTTTTATACCTGATCGAATCACACGCAGAGAAATTGATAATACACATAAAGCTAAGGGTATTTCATAACTAATTGATTGAGCAGCTGCCCGTAGACCACCTAAAAAGGAATATTTATTATTTGATCCATATCCGGACATAAGAAGTCCAACGGGAGCAATACTTGAAGCGGCGATCCAGAAAAAAACCCCAATACTAAGATCGGCTAAAACAAGCTTATAACCAAAAGTAATTACTAAATAACTTAGAAAAACGGATATCACTGCTATGGAAGGTCCGATACGGAATAAGCGAGTATCCCCTCGAGATGGAAGAAGGCTTTCTTTCAAAAGGAGTTTGATACCATCTGCTAAAGCTTGAAGAATTCCTAAAGGACCCGCATATTCGGGGCCAATACGTTGTTGTATTCCCGCGGATATTTCCCTTTCTAACCAAACAATTACTAGTAAACCCATTGTGATTCCTAATACAATAGTCAAAATAGGGGCAAGTATCCATATGATCCCATAGACTTCTTTGACTTTTACGGATTCCAATCCGGAAAAGGAATGGATAGCCTGGATTTGTGTTGTATCAATTATCATTTCAACGATCAACTTCCCCCATAATGATATCTATGCTACCTAGTATCGTCATAATATCAGCCAATTTCATTCTTTTAACCACCTGAGGAAGAATTTGCAAATTGATCAAACCCGGTGGACGAATTTTCCATCTCCAAGGAAAAACGCTCTGATCTCCTATCAGAAAAATTCCCAATTCTCCCTTTGGAGCTTCGACTCTCACATAAAGTTCTTGCTTCGATAATTCAAAAATAGGAGAGGTTTTTTTAGCAATGAATCGGTATTCAAAATCATTCCATTGGGGATGTTTTACTCTATCAAAACGTCGGATTTCTAAATTCTCATAAGGCCCCCCCGGAATTCCTTCCAGGGCCTGTTGAATCATTTTTATGGATTCTTCCATTTCGCCGATTCTTACTAAATAACGAGCTAAAGAATCCCCCTCTTTTTGCCATTGAACCTCCCAAGCAAATTCGTCGTAACACTCATACTGATCGATTTTACGAAGATCCCATTCGATTCCCGAAGCTCGTAGCATTGGTCCGGATAAACCCCAATTGAGTGCTTCTTCTGCCCTAATAGTGCCTATACCTTCAACTCGTTCTAAAAAAAAGGGATTCCGTGTAATAAGTTTTTGATATTCAGCAACCCCTGTTAAAAAATAATTGCAAAAATCCAAACATTTATCTATCCAGCCATGGGGTAGATCAGCAGCTACTCCCCCGATACGAAAAAAATTATGCATCATTCGCATACCGGTGGCAGCTTCGAATAGGTCATATATCAACTCTCTTTCTCGAAAAATATAGAAGAAAGGAGTCTGCGCCCCAATATCCGCCATAAATGGACCGAGCCATAACAAATGGGAAGCTATACGACTTAACTCCAACATAATGACTCTGATATAGCTAGCTCTTTTAGGTACTTGAATATTGCTCAATCGTTCAGGTCCATTTACGGTTATTGCTTCTGTAAACATAGTAGCTAAATAATCCCAACGTGTGACATAGGGCAAATATTGTATAATTGTTCGGTTTTCCGCAATTTTCTCCATCCCTCTGTGTAAATAACCCAATATTGGTTCGCAGTCAATAACATCTTCACCATCGAGAGTAAGAATAAGTCGAAGAACACCATGCATTGATGGGTGGTGAGGACCCATATTGACTATCAGTCGAGTCGATCCGATTCGTTCTTATCTATAGATAACTTATGACCTCGCGGATGGAGAGGGATTCGAACCCCCGGTATTCCTATCAATACTTCGGTTTTCAAGACCGACTCTTTAAACCGCTCAGACATCCATCCCCTTCGCGCTTCGCCCGCCCTCTCCATCCTTAGCTGGCAGGTAGGGGCTTATCTATGTGATTCGCAACGCTTGCTTGCGCCTATCGGCGGATTCTATTGCCTGCCGGTTAGCGACACTTTTCCGGTAGTACGAATCGCTACGCTTCGCCTGTTTCTATATGATAATATGCATCTTGGTTGCTGCGCTCCCTGCGGGTAATAGCAAGAGAGACCAGAAGAATGATTCTCCAAACAAAAAGAGTGATTGAGCCCGACTCAAGCGAGTGAGTGAAAGGCGTGGCAAGAGAGCAAGTTCGACTCGCGAACGATCAGCAAGTGAAGGACCGATCCTTTTGCGCCAATACTGTTGCGAGACTGGTACTTGGCGGCTCACGAGCAACATATAGACTAAGGTTGCCCCCTCGCTCTTTTTTGAAGGCCCTTTCTAT